ACCCATTTTTGGTATAGGTTTTGCCATATTTTTTCATCTCATAAATATGAATCAGAAATATACAGAAAGATACGGAAATATCCATTTCATGTTAAAACAGATCCTTTATTTTTACATGGCCCTTCTTTGAGAAATTTTCTAAAAGAAAGATTATCCTTGTCTCTGTTTATGTCTCGGATTGGAACAAATCACTCTAATTCGTCCGCGCCTACGGATCAGTCGACATTTTTCACAAATTTTACGAACGGAAGCTCTTATTTTCATATTTCTCACTCTTTACCTCAATTTGGAATCTATTCTTTGGAAGAAAATAAGTCTCTTGTATTTAATTTTTTAGCTTCGAGTTGTATCTCTCGCCAAAGGAATGTTTTCAAAAATCATCTAATCGCTCGAATCTTTGTTGCGGAGTCTATAAATTATACGTCCTCTAGTTGAATCATACCGACTTATTTTTATTTTGACTCTATCTCCCGGCAGTATCCGTATCAAACTGCGTCGGATCCTCCCTGAAATATAACCTAGAATTAGATCTTCATTATCTAAATGGACCCGGGACGTTGGGAAGTGATTCAGTAATTAAACCTTCATGAATCCATTTTTGTTCTTTCATCCAGGTAACCCCTTGAAATATCATCAACGAATGGAGGAAGAGTTATATAACTTACTTTTCCTCTCTATTTCACAAATTGGAAGTTAGAGATCAAATTAGGATACCGGAGGAAGATTACCATATATAGCACAAAATTTCTCCTCCCATTTTTTCTAGTCTAGCTTCTCGATCTGTCATTATGCCTCGAGAAGTGGAAAGAATTACAATTCCCATTCCACCTAAAATCTTAGGAATTTTTTGATAGTTGGAATAGATTCGTAGACCAGGTCGACTGATACGTTTTAAAATAGTTCTATATATTCCTTTCCTAGTCCTTCTATGGCGCAAGGTTGAAACCAAGAAATCTTTGTTACTTTCCTGATGTTTCCGAACGTTTTCAATAAAACCTTCTCGTAGGAGTATTTTAACAATGTTTTCGGTGATATTAGTGGATGCTATTCGAACCGTTCCATTTTTACTCATGTCAGCATTTCTTATAGAAGTTATTATATCAGCAATAGCGTCTCTGCCCATGACGAATTCTAATTATTGGTGCTTCTTAATTTTGATATAATCAACATGTTTTTTTATTTTGAATTATTCAATTTCAATTATTAAAAGTATATGCGTGAAACACAATCCACTAATTTAATCCATTTCAGATATCCTACTATAACTATATCATAGTTTCATCTACTAGTATTTATAATACTTCAGGAGCTAATGAAACTATTTTAGTAAAATTCAACTGTCTCAATTCCCGAGCAATCGCGCCAAAAACTCGAGTTCCTTTTGGATTTCCTTCTTGATCAATGACAACCGCAGCATTGTCATCATATCGTATTATCATACCGTTGTCACGTTTGAGTTCTTTACATGTACGTACAATTACAGCTCTAATTACTTCTGATCTTTCTAGAGGCATATTGGGCACTGCTTCTTTGATTACAGCAACAATAACGTCACCAATATGAGCATATCGATGATTACCGGCTCCTATGATTCGAATACACATCAATTCTCGAGCTCCGCTGTTATCTGCTACATTCAAAAGGGTCTGAGGTTGAATCATATCATTTTTATTTGAATCTGTTATTTCAATGCAAAGAATGAGGAAAAAAGAAATAGTGTTTGTCTAGAAATAAATAAACCCGCGGTTGTTTTTTCATCCTCAATACCCCTTTTGTTTATCTTTAGTTCTATATCCCTATCCTGAAATAATAAATTGAGTTCGTATAGGCATTTTGCACGCAGCTATTGAGATAGCTGCTCTGGCTACAGTTTCTGATACTCCACCCATTTCATAAAGTATTCGGCCTGGTTTAACAACGGATACCCAATATTCGGGAGATCCTTTCCCCGAACCCATACGTGTTTCCGTGGGTCTTATTGTAACAGGTTTGTCTGGAAATATACGTACCCATATTTTTCCACCACGACGCGCATATCGTGTCATTGCTCTTCGCCCTGCTTCTATTTGTCTAGCTGTGATCCAAGCGGGTTCAAGTGCCTGAAGAGCGTATCTGCCGAAACAAATATGATTGCCCCGACAAGATATTCCCTTCATTCTTCCTCTATGGTGCTTACGAAATCTAGTTCTTTTAGGGTTATAGTTGATGGTTTTTTCTTAATCCCACCTCTACTACAGAACCGGACATGAGAGTTTCCTCTCATCCAGCTCCTCGCGAATGAAAAGATTCGATACGGATACACATCCATTTAATAATTAGTACACTAAACTAAGTAATGGGATTTATTGATATTTCATTTATTACATAGGAAGCTCCATATATGGCTAGATGTGTATATTTATAGATAAAGATAATGCTTATTTTTTATAACGAATCCCTATTTTTTTTTTATTTTACTCTTATCGAGTCAAGACAATATTGTATTGTAATACAATAAATAAATACAATAAATAAATAAAATAAATAAGGGTTTCGCGGGCGGATATTGACTCTTTCCTGCTTCATTCGTAGGATCAATCCATGACCTCTCAGAGTAAATCAATTTGTTCTTGGTTCGTTCCGCCATCCCGCCCGATGAATCATTAGGATTCCTTTTTATTTTCTATTTTATTTATATTTTCATAGTTGAATCTTATATAGTCACAGGTTTCGTCGTTCCTATAGCTTCTCTATTAATGGTTAGGCCTGAACTCTGCAACGGAGCTCCCAACAAAATTTGTTCCCGAGTAAATCTCCTCAGTTTCTATTAACCCAGGGCTCTTTATTATTTATATTATACTTTATTATTTGTATTATTATATATATTAATATATCAATATTAATGCTTTATCACACTGCCTTTTATGAGGTGATTCATAGACCATACATATTGGAATCATCTATCATTGATATTTTTGTTCTCTCTTTCTATCACCTTTCCATTTATCCGCATCCCTTTATTTTTTTTTTTTTCTTCAAAATCCATAATCAGATTTGTTTTTTATGAAAATTTCAGTTGTTACAACTATATGATTGATTCAGTCATTCAGTCATATAGTGACTGTTTCTTGGGATCTCGACAATACGAAGCAATAAGTTGGTTATTAGTTTTTCGTTTATTTTATTATTTTATTTTATATAGTTATTAAGTTTATAGTGGAGGTCAGTCTTTTTTTTTTTTGAAGCCCAGCTTTAAACTCTAAAGAAAAAACTAACGAGTCACACACTAAGCATAGCAATTATATCAAAAGTAAGATTAATCTATTTTTTATTCAACCTTATAGAATTAGAATTGTTTATTTTTGTTTGATTTAACGGAAAAAGGAAAAAAAACAGAAATAGTTTCTCATTTTTTGTTCTATCACTGGACAGAATGTCAAGATAAAAAAAGGTCTATTATTCCTCGTTCACAAATATCCAAATTTTTAGGCCTAATACTCCATGGATAGTTCGAATTGTATAGGAACAATGATCAATTTTAGCACGAATTGTTTGTAGAGGAACCCTACCTTCTCTGATCCATTCGACACGTGCAATTTCTTTTCCGTCGATACGCCCTGCAATTTGTATTTGAATTCCCTTTGTATCTGTTTGTTCAGTTAATTCAATAGCTCTTTTCATTGCCTTTCGAAACGAAACTCTATTTCTTAATTGTGAAGCCATATATTCTGCAAGAATATTAGGGTGTCCATAAGGTCTTTCAATTCTTGTGATAGCAATATTGAGTCTTCGGTTCACAGAATGAAACTCTTTTTGTACATTCATCTGTAATTCTTCGATCCCTCGCGTTCGGCCCTCTATTAATAAATTTGGAAACCCAATATAGATTATGACCTGGATCAAATCGATTCTTTTTTGAATTTCTATTCGTGCAATTCCAATTCCTTCGAAACCTGGGGATATTCTCTTATTTTTTTGTACATAGTTCTTGATACAATTCCGTATTTTCTCATCTTCTTGTAGACCTACAGAAAAATTTTTTGGTTGTGCGAACCAAAAGGAATGATGATTTTGGGTTGTACCGAGTCTGAAACCAAGTGGATTTATTTTTTGTCCCATATTTTTTTATTATATTATCTTTTCATCCATTTTTTTTCTAAAGATTCATCTAAATTTTAGATTTATCTTTTAATACAATTGTTATATGACAAGTGGGTCTTTTTATCGCATAACTACGTCCTCTAGCCCTGGGTCTTAACTTTTTCACAAAGGGACCCCCATTGACTTCGGCTTTACTAATGAATGAATCAGCTTCGTTCAAACCCATATTATGATTAGCATTTGCTGCTGCAGAATAAACCAATTTTAAAATGGGATAAGATGCTCGATAAGGCATGAGTTCCAGTATCATAAGTGTTTCCTCATAAGAACGCCCGCGAATCTGATCAATTACTCTTCGCGCTTTGAAAACAGACATAGATATATGTTTAGCTAAAACTTTTACTTCTCTACCCGAATTTGAGTTCTTTATCATAAGGTTTCTCCCCCGCCAATGCAATGAATGATCTTTTTTTCCAAATTAATTAACGACGAGATTTATTATCGTTTCTCGCATGTCTCGCGAAAGTCAGAGTAGGCGCGAATTCTCCCAATTTGTGACCTACCATACGATCTGTTATATAAATAGGTAAATGTTCTTTTCCATTATGAACAGCGATTGTATGGCCAATCATTTTGGGTATAATGGTAGATGCCCGAGACCAAGTTACTATTATTTCTTTCTCCTCCCTCATGTTGAGTTTTTCAATTTTTCTCGATAAATGATTAGCTACAAAAGGATTTTTTTTTAGTGAACGTGTCACAGCCGATTACTCCTTTTTTTTACATTTTAAAGATTGGCATTCTATGTCCAATAGAATATCTCGATCTAAGTATGAAGGTAAGAATAAATACAATAATGATGAATGGAAAAAAGAGAAAATCCTTTAGCTGGATAAGGGGCGGATGTAGCCAAGTGGATC